GAAAGAGGAAATAACATAAGATTATCCGATTCATAAGGATATATCGAAGTATCTCTTTTTCTAATGTAAGTATTAAAGTAGAGTATTCTATCTAATTCATTATGAATTTTAAATAATTTTTTTGAAAAAAAAGAAATTCTATTATTTATTGTTGATAAAAAAAAAGCTTTATGAACATCATTAGATTTGTTTTTCCCCCATAAGGATATTGATGAAAAATAGTTTTTTTTACTACTACTATAATCTTGAAAATTAACACGCAAGTAACCATCAAAAGTAAGTAAATATACCCGAAACATATAAAAACCCGTTAATCCTGCGGTGAAACAAGCTAGTATTGCAAAAAATGATGAATACAACCAACTATCATTAAGGATTTCGTCTTTAGACCAAAAACAAGCAAAGGGTGGAATGCCACAAAGGGACAATGTACCAAATAAGAATGCAATTCTTGTAATTGGAATATATTTTTGTAAACCACCCATAAGAAAAAGATTCTGACTTTTTTCTGGTGAATAGCCAACAACAGATTCCATTGAATGAATAATAGATCCAGATCCCAAAAATAATAAAGCCTTTGAATAAGCATGAGTAATCAAATGAAATAAAGCAGCTCTATAAGAACCTATACCTAGAGCTAATATAATATAACCCAATTGAGACATTGTGGAATAGGCTAAGCTTCTTTTAATGTCTCTTTGAGCAAGAGCCAAAGTAGCGCCTAATAGTAGTGTTAATACCCCTATAAAAGAAATAATATTCATTATATAAGGTATAGATATAAAAAGAGGAATAAGTCGAGCTACCAGAAAAATCCCTGCCGCTACCATAGTAGCAGCATGTATAAGGGCTGAAATAGGGGTGGGACCCTCCATAGCATCAGGTAACCATACATGAAGGGGAAATTGTGCAGATTTAGCAACCGCACCTACGAACAATAAAGAAGCACATAAAGTAGTAAATAAAGGATTGACTCCATTAGTTTGTATTAAATTCTCAGTTATCTTAAATAAATAGCGAAATTCTACACTACCTGTTATCCAATAAAACCCTATTATTCCTAATAATAAACCAAAATCTCCTACACGATTAGTTACAAAAGCCTTTTGACAAGCACTTGCTGCAATTGGTCGTGTAAACCAAAAACCTATTAATAAATAGGAACTCATTCCAACTAGTTCCCAAAAAATATAAATTTGTATTAAGTTGGAACTAGTAACTAATCCCAACATAGAGCTATTGAAAAAGCTCAGATAAGCAAAAAATCGCAAATATCCTTGATCGTGATACATGTAATTGTCACTATAAATAAGGACCAGGATCCCAACAGTAGTAATTAAGATTGAAAGAATGGAAGTAAGCGGATCAATCAAATAACCAAACTCTAATGAAAAATCATTATGAATCATCCACGACCATAAATATTGATAAATAAAGTTCCGATTTATTTGGTAAATAGAAATACTTGCCGAGAATACCATAGCTATACTTAATAATAAAGCACTATTAAAAGCCCATATGCGACGAATACTTTTTGTTACTTTTGGAAAAATTAAAAGTCCTAATCCGATGAAAATAGTAACTGGAAGTGGAAGAAAGGGTATTATCCACGCGTATTGGTATGTATGTTCCATAAAGATATATATATATTATGTTTTATAAAAAGAAATGTTTCATAATAAATTGAAATTCAAATAGATATTTATCCTTTTTATATTATACTTTATATTTACACTCACTCTTGACTCACTAATGATTATGAAATCATCCTTTATTTTAGTATAATAAATCAATCAATTCTATGTGAAATGAAATATAATTGATCATTTGAATCCTTTTATTTAGAATGGAATTTATAGCAATGTTAGGATACTCCAAACTATGTAATAAAATAAAAAACTTTTTTGTTTACATCCCAATTACGTTAAATAAAGTCGAAATAGTCAAAATAATTAAAAAATGAATTATGCTTCAAAAAAAGCAGAATTTGAAGAATTGAACAAGAAATAAAATGTGTTTCACATACAACGAGAAAAAATTATCACTTTTAAAATGGCCGTTCCAAAAAAACGTTGTTCTAGATCAAAGAAGCGTATTCGCAAAAATACTTGGAAAAAAGAAGCTTATTTCGCTGCAGTAAAGGCTTTTTCTTTAGCAAAATCCATTTCTACTGGATACTCCAAAAGTTTTTTTGTACAGCAAAAGAACAAATAAAGAAATTGTTAAATAAAATTAAAATGATATTTCTATTTCTATAAAGTTTTGATGAAAATCAATAAATGATATAAGTTTTTTATTAAATATTACTATCTTATTAAAATAATTATACACTAGAATAGAAAAAGGTTTTTATTTTTCTATTCTAGTGTATAGAATTGTATAAAGTAAAATAGAACTTGTGATCATTATTTTGCTCTATGTCAATCAAAATACATTCAAATAAATAGAAAACATAAAGAATTTACTTTTTTTTAAGGAAAAACGCTTTTAATTAACTATTCTATAAATTGGACTTTTATTCTATATAGTAGAATAGAATAAAGCCTATGATAATATCAATAGAAAATAATGATATAGAAAGAATCTTGACGATTTATAATAAATGAATTATTCTTAGTTCAAGAAAGCCGCTATGGTGAAATTGGTAAACACGCTGCTCTTAGGAAGCAGTGCTAAAGCATCTCGGTTCGAGTCCGAGTAGCGGCATATAATATAAATATTAATTTAAATAGAATATATAATATATAAAAATATATAAAATATTGTAACTCTCAAAGAACTGGAATTTCCTTTTTATGATATTTTCCACTTTAGAACATATATTAACTCATATATCTTTTTCAACTATTGCCATTGTTATTCTGATTCAATTAATGACCTTATTTGAAATTGATATATTACATAATTCATCAGAAAGGGGTATGATATCCCTTTTTTTATCCATCTTTGGATTATTGTTTTTTCGTTGGATTTCTTTAGAACATTTACCATTAAGCAATTTGTATGAGTCATTAATGTTTCTTTCATTGAGTTTGGCCATTATTTATCTAATTCAAAAGATACAAAAACAAAATAGTAAAACCTATTTAAGTACAATTATTGCCCCAAGTATCATTTGTATTCAAAGCTTTTCTACATCAAGTCTTTTCAAAGGGATGCAACAATCCGTAATTTTAGTACCTGCTCTCCAATCTCACTGGTTAATGATGCATGTAAGTATGATGTTATTAAGTTATGCAACTCTTTTATGTGGATCATTATTATCAGTTGCCTTTCTAGTCATTCAATTTAGAAAAAAACTTCAGATTGATTCTGAAGTTTTTAAAAAGGTTTCCGTTTCTTCACTCTTAAATTATCACAAATATCAAATAACTGAGCGCTTAGATTATTGGAGTTATCGTTTCATTAGTCTTGGGTTCATTTTTTTAACTATGGGTATTTTGTGTGGAGCAATATGGGCTAATGAGGCATGGGGGTCCTATTGGAATTGGGATCCAAAAGAAACTTGGGCATTTATTACTTGGGCTACATTTGCAATTTATTTACATACTAGAAAAAATAACAATTGGAAAGGTATCAATTCAGCACTTGTTGCGTTTATGGGATTCCTTATAATCTGGATATGCTATTTTGGTATAAATTTATTAGAAATAGGTCTACATAGTTATGGTTCATTTACGTTACTGCAAAATTGACTCACTAGATGAAAATACATAAAATAAGGGCATATATTTCTATTTACTAACAGTTTTTTTACCCTTTTTGAGAACCATTTGACTGAACTCTTGATTGATTCAAATGGTTCTCAAAAACCCGAGATACCCCTAATTTTGATTCATATTTGATTTTCTTTATCTTTTATTTGTTGTTTATTATGCAATACAGACAACTCGTTCAATAACAAAAAAGATTAAAATTCAGTAATCAAACTCAAACATTATACATGAAATATTATTAATTAATAGTAATAATTCAATAATATGGCTTGTACCTTGTCAATCGATAGGGAAAGAATAAAATCTGGATACATACCGATTCCTATTATTGGCAAAAAAATACAAATGGAAATAAAGAGTTCTCGGGGTCCAGAATCAAAAAAGGTATACTTTGAAACATTCAATAACTTGTATCCATAGAAAATTTGACGTAACATGGATAATAAATAAATGGGAGTTAATATCATTCCAATCGCCATTACAAAAGTGATTCCTATTTTTGGTATTAACAAATATTTTTGGCTAGTGATTAGTCCAAAAAAGACTACTAATTCTGCAAAAAAACCACTCATTCCTGGCAAAGCAAGAGAAGCCATTGCAAAGCTACTAAACATAGTAAATCTTTTTGGCATATAAATAGATACCCCTCCCATTTGTTCAAGATAAACAAGACCCATTCTATCACAACTCGTTCCGGCTAAGAAAAAAAGTGTAGCACCAATAAAGCCATGAGAAAGCATTTGTAAAATCGCTCCGTTAAGTCCCATATTGGTTATAGAACCAACTCCTACAATTATGAAACCCATATGAGACACAGATGAATAAGCTATTCTTTTTTTAAAATTGCGTTGACCAAGAGAAGTTGAAGCTGCATATATTATTTGCGCAGTACCTATTATTACCAACCAGGGAGAGAATATGTAATGAGCGTGAGGTAATAATTCCATGTTAATTCGAATTAATCCATATGCCCCCATTTTTAATAGGATTCCAGCTAAAAGCATACATGTACTGTAATGTGCTTCTCCATGAGTATCAGGTAACCATGTATGTAGAGGTATAATTGGTAATTTGACACCATAAGCAATTAGGAAACCAAAATAAAATAGGATTTCCAATCCTACAGGATAGGATTGATTAATTAATCTTTCAAAATCTAATGTTGGTTCATTGGGCCCATATATACTCATACCAAAAACTCCCATTAAGAAAAAAAGGGAACCCCCCGCAGTATATAAAATAAATTTTGTAGCTGAATAAAGACGTTTTTTTCCTCCCCACATAGATAAAAGTAAGTAAACAGGAATTAATTCTAACTCCCACATAATGAAAAAAAGTAAAAGATCTCGAGAAGAAAATAAACCTATTTGACCACTGTACATTGCTAACATCAAGAAATAAAAAAATCGTGCATTTCGAGTCACTGGCCAAGCCGCTAGAGTAGCTAAGGTAGTGATAAATCCTGTCAGTAAAATGGGTCCTATAGAAAGTCCATCAATTCCAAGTCTCCAGTGAAAATCAAAAATATCTATCCATTTTGAATCTTCACTTAATTGTATTAATGGATCATCTAATTGGAAATGGTAACAAAAAGCATAAGTCATTATAAGAAGCTCTACTAAACATATGCATATTGCATACCATTTATACACCTTATTTCCTCTCTGTGGAAATAAGAAAATTAGAGAACCCGCAAATATAGGAAAAAAAACGAGTATTGTTAACCAAGGAAAATAACTCATGATAAGGTGATAAAGAAAGAAAAAAATGCATTCTATTCTGATCAGAAAAGCCCGTGCTCGATAAATCTATTTTATCAAGTACAGGCTTTTTATTTTTAAAAGATCAATACGATAGAGCCATACTTCGAGTTGTTTCCGATCCTAAATAAACACGGACACTCAAAAAATCCGTCGGGCAAGCGGATTCACATCTTTTACAACCAACACAGTCCTCTGTTCTTGGTGCAGAAGCAATTTGTTTGGCTTTACACCCGTCCCAGGGTATCATTTCTAATACATCTGTGGGACAAGCTCGTACACACTGAGTACATCCTATACAGGTGTCGTAAATTTTGACTGAATGTGACATGATATTTATAAAATTGGATTTTTAACATAAAAATCTTCGATCTGGTAAATTTGACTAAATAACACATCGGAAAGAAATTACAAAAATGATAGAAAAAAGAATTATTATAATGATATGATCATATATATTCATATTCTTTAAACTTTGTAACTCACCAGATGAAGCAGTGGTTAACGCTAATTTGAACAATCAATATTGATATATTTTGTAATCCTTTTGTGATAAAAGGTTAGACAATGTCAATAGAATTATGTAATTATCACACGTAAATGAAAATGATTAAAGAATTGGATGGACCAATTGGAATATTCAATTGAATATCAATATAAAAAAATTACTTATTAATAAAAAAATATTGAATCAAGGCTATTTGTAAAATGATCCATTCTAATAACTAATAAGTGAACCATAAATGAATTAATAATATATTAGTATTATTATTATAGCTATAGCAAAGCAAATATAACAATTATAGCAATAGACATTCGTTTACAATAGAGTGGATAGTCCAATATTATTATTATGAATTTCTACCTTAATATATTTTTAGTAAAAATTATATAATAATTCTCATTAATTAATCAATAGATTAGATTGATTAATACGAGTGGATTTTCTATTACGATGGATCGAGGAAACAATAGCCAACCCAATAGCTGCTTCCGCAGCTGCAATGGCTATAACAAATATGGAAAAGATGTTACCTTTTAATTGACAATTATCAAATAGATCAGAAAACGTTACGAGATTCATATTAATCGAATTTATTATAAGCTCAAGACACATAATTGCTCTTACCATATTTCGACTTGTAATCAATCCATAGATACCTATAGAAAATAAAGAGGCACTCAAAAAAAGTAAATATTCAAACATCATTAGCAAACTCCTTATGAATTTCTATTTCTTAAAATATAAAATATGAAAAAGGATTCAATCGACTAGAACAAATAAAAGTCATTATACAAAAATATAAAATGGTTATTGTGAAAAATATGTATAATTTACCCCTAAAATATTGAAAAAGAAATGAACAAAAGAATTATTTATCTAATTCAAAATAGGAAATGTTCATAATTTTGTCCCAGTGTAAGTCTTCTTTATTGCCGAGCCATAGTAATTGCACCTATCAAAGAAATTAAAAGAATTATAGAAATGAGTTCAAATGGAAGAAAAAAATCTGTTGATAAATGAATCCCTATTTGTTGAATGCTATTTCTGAGATCCTGTTCGAGAATTTGGTTTGATCGTGTAGTCCAAATAATTCCGTACCAAGATGTATTTTGTATAGTAGTTATCAATGAAAAAAAAATAGTTGTACAAATCAACGAAGTTATTCCATTTCCAAGATTAAAAAAATAAGAATTATTAGAATATTCCGAACCATTCATGAACATTATAGCAAATATAATTAAAATATTGATAGCTCCTACATAGATAAGGAGTTGTGCAGCAGCTATAAAGTAAGAATTTGATAAAATGTAAAATAAAGATATACAAATAAGAACCAATCCTAAAGAAAAAGCAGAGTAAATGGGATTGGTAAATAGTACTACTCCTAGACTTCCTAATAAAAGAACTGATCCCATAAATAGTACAAAAAGATCATGTATTGGTCCAGGTAAATCCATTATGTAAAAAAAGAAATCATTTTCACTATTTCGTGAACTTACTAATTAGTTGAGGAAAATTACTATTTACTTATATATATATATTGTATTGTCGCTTGGCTTTTTTTATTTAGGATAGAGTAATTGCATGAAATTGCAATATTTTTATTAATGTCAAAAAATATAAAGAAATATATTTGAAATTTAGAAAAAATCCAATTATTTATTTCTAAAAACAAACCACAAAATTTTAAAATTAGAAATGAAATGGATAGTAATTTACTTATTTATGAGTTATTCTTTGTTGTTATTCACTAATAACAATCTTACTTAATTATTTACTCTTATTTTATCTAATGCATTCTAGTAATCAATATGGATTTTTTAATGAACGGATTTCTCTTTATATATTTTTATTGGAGTGGAATTGTTCACTGTTTCAATTGTATAATCCTCAACTACTGAAATTGGTAATCGCCCTAAAGCAATTTGATTATAATTCAATTCATGACGATCATAAGTAGAAAGTTCATATTCTTCAGTCATTGATAAACAATTTGTTGGACAATATTCAACACAGTTACCACAAAATATACAAATTCCAAAATCAATACTATAATTAAGCAATTTTTTCTTTTTAATATCTCTTTCCAATCTCCAATCTACAACGGGTAGGTTTATTGGGCATACACGGACACATACTTCACAAGCAATACATTTATCAAATTCAAAGTGAATTCGGCCCCTAAAACGTTCTGTTGTAATGGATTTTTCATAAGGATATTGAATAGTTATAGGTAAACGATTTGTATGAGATAAAGTAATTATAAAACTTTGACCGATGTACCTTACAGTTCGTATTGTTTGTTTGCCATAATTAATGAATCCAGTTACCATAGGAAACATGTCATAAAGATATATCAATAATTGGATGTTTCTTTCTCTTATTTTTTGAAAAATGAAAACAATTTTTTTATTTATGAAAATAGTTATAGTGAAACAAGTTGGAAAGCAGTTGTTAATAAGAAATTACCCAGAGAAATAGGTAAAAGAAATTTCCATCCAAGATTTAACAATTGATCCATTCTCATTCTGGGCAAAGTCCATCTTGTTGTGATAGAAATAAAAAGAAACAAAAAAGATTTAGCTAACGTAATAACGATACTGATTGTTATTCCGATAATTTCTCCCATTTTATTTATTCCAAAAATATCAGAGTTAGGAATCAACATGTATAGAATAGGGAAATTCCATCCGGCTAAGTAGAGAATTGTTACAAACAATGAAGAAACTGATAAGTTTAAATAAGAAGCAAGATAAAATATAGCATATTTGATACCTGAATATTCGGTTTGATAACCTGCCACTAATTCTTCCTCTGCTTCTGGTAAATCAAAAGGCAATCTTTCACATTCAGCTAAAGAAGAAATTATAAAAATAATAAACCCTATAGGCTGACGCCACAGATTCCATCCCCAAAAACCATATTTTGACTGTGCTTCAATTATATCAACTGTACTTGAACTGTTAGATAATCATAGTCGATGATCAAAGTCATTTGATCATCGCTATTTCAAAACCGTACATGAGATTTTCATCTCATACGGCTTCTCTATGGTCAAAACAACTCATATAGCATCTTTGTTCAAAGATAGAATAAATAGCAAAGTTAAAAGGTCGACCAATGCAATTCTGTCCGTTATAGAAAAGGATACGTCCGAATGGATCTCATACTTTATAATTAAAATGGATATTTGTAGTAATAACTTACTTTTTCAATAAAATACTTTTTATCTTTTTATAGTAATCAATTAATAAATAATTCTTTCATTATCATTACTAAGAATTATGATAACATTATGTATAGGAATCGGAATACAAATAGTAAAAACATATGAATTTTTATTTATTTTTCATTTTCTTTATTTTTTCCTGTTTCTCTTTCTAAAAAGATACCTTCAAAAATAAAGAATTAATTCGTTCTTGATAGTTATTTATTCAATAAGTGAGCAGAAATATACTCTAGATTGGAATCGTATGGAAGTACTTCTTGATAATTTCTACTAATTTCAAGTCCTTATTATGATTCTTTTTGTGCAGAAAAATAGTTGATATCTTACATTATCTTCATTACTAATCTTTTATGTACTTTTGTTTTTCTAACTGCTCACTGAATTTTTTTGATTGATCCCCCCTATAATATAAAATAATTTCTAGTAGAAAATTTATACATTTGAGATTTTGTTTGTATCCGCTTCAAGATATTATTCAAAAGGTCTTGGGATAAAAAGTTGACACAAATTTCATTCTTGTACATAGGAAATGAGCTTTTTTTAACTACAAATGAATAGGTTGTTCTTTTTTTACTCATATAACTATCCAGTTTAAGTAAAGAACTCAATCAAATAAATATTGATATTGAATCCATAAATATCTATTCAATAAATGGAATGATTATTTATATTATAAAAAAAAGAAAAAGAATAGTTACTATTCTAACGAATCACACGTAGAGATATTGATAAAACACATAATGTTAATGGTATTTCATAACTAATGGATTGAGCAGCAGCTCGTAAACCACCTAAAAAAGAATATTTATTATTTGATCCATACCCTGACATAAGAAGACCAAGAGGAGCAATACTCAAAAAAGCAATCCATAAAAAAACACCTATGCTTAAATCCGCTAAAATAAGACGACATCCAAAAGGAATTACTAAATAACTTAATAGAATAGATATAATTGCTATAGATGGTCCGACACTAAATAAACGAATATCACTTCGAGATGGTAAAATATCTTCTTTTAAAAGTAATTTAGTCCCATCTGCTATAGCTTGAAGAATACCCAACGGACCCGCATATTCAGGTCCAATACGCTGTTGCATAGCTGCCGATATCTCTCTCTCTAACCAAACAATAACTAATACCTCTATAGTAATTGTCAATATCAGGGTCAAAATAGGTACAATCCATATTAGTCCATAGACTTCTTTTAAAAATTCTAATTGGAAAAAAGAATGGATAGTTTGCATTTCTGTTGTATCAATTATCATTTCAACGATCGACTTCTCCCATAATAATATCTATACTACCTAATATTGTCATGATATCGGCCAATTTCATTTTTTTAACGAGTTCAGGAAGGATTTGCAAATTGATAAAGCCTGGGGAACGAATTTTCCATCTCCAAGGGAAAATGCTATTATCTCCTATCAAATAAATTCCTAATTCTCCTTTTGGAGCTTCTACTCTTACATAAAGTTCTTGTTTTGATAATTCAAAATTAGGTGAAGGTTTTTTACCGATAAATCTATACTCAAAGTCATTCCATTCAAAGAGGTTCGTGTTCGTTTTATCAAAACGTCGGATTTCCAAATTTTCATAAGGTCCCCCAGGAATTCCTTCTAGAGCTTGTTGAATAATTTTTATGGATTCTCGCATTTCTCCAATTCGGATTAAATAACGGGCTAATGAATCTCCTTCTTTTTGCCATTGAACTTCCCAATCGAATTCATTGTAACATTCATAAGTATCTATTTCACGAAGATCCCATGGTATTCCAGAAGCGCGTAACATAGGTCCTGATAAACCCCAATTTAATGCTTCTTCTTCACTGATAATACCTATTCCTTCAACTCGTTCCAAAAAAATAGAATTATGCGTAATAAGTTTTTGATATTCAACAATTCCTTGTATAAAATAATTACAAAAATCTAAACATTTATCTAACCATCCATAAGGTAAATCCGAAGCTACGCCTCCAATGCGAAAATAATTATGCATCATTCGCATACCTGTAGCAGCTTCAAATAAATCATATATCAATTCTCGTTCTCGGAAAATATAGAAAAAGGGAGTCTGTGCACCGATATCCGCCATAAAAGGTCCAAGCCATAACAAATGAGAAGCGATGCGACTCAATTCCAACATGATTATCCTGATATAGCTAGCTCTTTGAGGTACTTGAACATTTTCTAACTGTTCTGGTGCATTTACTGTTATTGCTTCGGTGAACATAGTAGCTAAATAATCCCATCGTGTTACATAAGGTAGATATTGTATAATTGTTCGATTTTCCGCTATCTTTTCCATTCCCCTATGTAAATAGCCCAAGATGGGTTCGCAATTAATAACATTTTCCCCGTCCAGAGTAATGATCAGTCGAAGAACGCCATGCATTGAGGGGTGGTGAGGACCCATATTCACTATCATTAACTCGTTTCTTGTACTAGGTAAAATCATATATTTTCTTCCTTAATTTATTATTTAAATTAATTTATTCAAGAAACTCATTATAAAATGAAAATAATTTCATTCTAAAAAAAAAAATAATGAAATTAACGTGTTTTGAATTCCCGAATACCTAATTTATCAATTACTTTTTTATAACGTACTTGATTTTTTTTTGATAAATAACCTAACAATCGTTGTCGTTTTCCCAAGATTTTTCTTAAACCTCTTTGTGATAAAAAATCCTTTTTGTGCAATTTCAAATGTGAAGTTATTTTTCTTATCTTATTGGTGAAACTCAATACTTGGAATTCAATAGAATGAATTTTTACTTCTTTTTCTTCTTGCGAAATGATAGAACTAAATATACTTTTGATCATAAATGAAATAAAATAATTGTATACTCTCCTTGGTTTTTTCTTTTATTGTTTCAATTACTAAAAAATAGCTGAGGTCATTTATTTTTTTTTATTACAATTTTTTGAAGTGATGAATTATTGCATTTTGAATATGTTAAATAGATACTTTTTTAGTTATTCAAGTTATTCGTATAAGTTATTCATATATTACTTTGTTACTCCATCCAAATCAAATTTTGGATTTGATTTGGATAAGAAGTATAATCTTTTTTGTTAGTCTGGAAACAATTTGCATCTATTTACATAGAAAGTAAATGGAATAGACCACGAAATGGGTATCTTTTATGGAAATGAAAAAAAAAAGTATACATGTACACTACATCCTTTTTTTGTTCAAAAAGGTTCTTCATTACAGAAATGGGTTAATATATAATAATAAGAAATTGCGTAATTCTATAATTATGGATACATATGTGTCTTTAACATACTGAAATGAATACCCTTTTGCGTATCAAACCAATAGCGATTCATACAAGCTAAATCTTCTAATCTATAGTTAGGCCAAAGAAAAAATCTGTATTTCATGAATGGATTTTTCTCAATATTTATATTAAGATCCACATTATTATTTAAACAATTGAAAAAGTCTTTTTTTTTATATTTTCTTCTGTTCTTTTCATTTAAAAAGTCTATATCATTCAAAGTATAGAAATTAAAACAATTTAATATTCTCCATTCTCTACGACGTTGGTAAGATAGCATATTCTCATAAAAGATAAAATGGTAATCTCTTTTGTCTTCATTTATGCGCATATTATTAGGTAGTAGAATTCTTTTCTCCAAGTTTTCCTTATTTAGATGGTTTATATTTTTCTTTTTTGGGGACTGGTTTTTATTAGTCAATGAAATAGTTAGAATTTGATATACAACAAATTTTTTATCTCTTATTTGAGATAAAAAAATAGGCTCAATAATGAATATTCCTTTTTCAATTAATTCAGTAAGATCAAACTTATTCTGAATCAACATTACATCAAAATCTACCTCTCCTCTGTGAATTGAGGATACAACAACTTCTTTTGGATTTGGAAGTTTAAGTAAAAGACAAGATATTTGGATATTATCCATCATTCTTTGGGTAAATGAGTTATTATTCCATCTTAACTGAAAAAGAAAGTCTTTTGGAAAGAAAAAATCCAGTTCTTTTTCTTTTTTTTTATTCCATTGTTTTATCTTTTTATTTGTACTTTTTTGAATGTTTTTGATTATATCATCTTCTTCAATATCTTTTTTTTTTATTTCTTTTTCTGAAAGTGAAATATTGAGTAAGTTTTCTTGATTATAATTTTCTAATTGAACATGTATTTTTTCATTAGCTGCTATATTTTTTTCATCAAAAAGAAGTGATTGGGTTGGTAAAAGCCACGGTTTCATTTGATATGCATGAAAATGGGGTATAACTTCTGGAAAAAACAAAGATGGAATAGTTGATACATTATCATTTATTTTATCTTGATTCAAACCCATCCAATTAAAAAAATAATTATTTCCATGAAATGAGTTTCTATTTTGAGAAGTCGCAGTCAAAAAATAAATCATTTTAGAATCAAATAATTTTCTATCCAAATTATTGTGATAAGTATAACTAAGACCTTTTTCTTTTCGATCATTAATCCTGTATCGATTTAGTGACTCATAACAATTTTTTGATTTGTTTATATTACATATATTACATAGGTAGATAATGAAGTTTCTTTTTAATTTTGAGTCATAAATAGTAAAGTTATTTTGAGTTGCACAACTCCAATTTAGATACTGATATGATAGAAGATTATAATTGTAACTTTTGTTGAATTTCTCTTTTTGACTTGGCAATGAATTTGTTATATAGTCATTCGTTTTGATGGAAGAAGCTAATGAATTATTTTTTTTTTTATATAAATCCAATGAAATGGAATATCTATTTTTTATTGTATAATCTTTACTCTTTTTCTTTTTTCTCCATGTTTTATTAAATAAGTTGTATGGATAATGGGCTTTGAACCAGTCTTTCCACTCTATTATTTTATACTTAATCATTTTATTATGGTTGAAGTCGTAATTACGTATTGCTTGCGTAATAAAAAACTCTTTGATTTGATCTTTTAGAAATTGGTAAATTCCTTTATCTGAAATTAGAGATATAAAATGCAAATTATTAAGTAATGAAGTTTGCGATAATTTGTAAAGCACATATGCTTGGGACAAATAGGATAAGTCAAAAAAAAGTTTATTATTAACAATATAGGTGTTATAAAATTCTTTTCTTTTAGTAGTACCAATTTTTGTTTTTTTTTTATTTTTCTTATCTCTTTTTTCTTGGTTGTCCACGTAACGGATTGGATTACTCCATTTTTTTATTGATTTAACAAAAATTGGTAAATTTGTATCATCAAAATAGATTCCAAGTAAAATCATATTTATATAGTTTTTATAACTAAATGATTTTATAAAGTAATTTAATTTACGTATTAATCTTATATATATATATTTGATTATTATTCTTATTTTCCACATTTTTTTTTTTGATTTATATTTAGTGAGTTTTTCTTTATATTTTTGAATTTTTTTTATTTTATTTTGAATTATTATTGTTCGAGCAAAAACATCTTTATTATTTTTTTCTATTAAGGAACGTTCTGTTATGGATTGGGATTCCATAATGGGTTCATTACTCACTTTCTGATGGGTATTTAATTCTTTTATTTTTTTATTATTAGTTGGTTCATATATTTTTATTTTTACCAATTCAAATAATGAAAAGGGGTTTAATTTATCAAGTTCTTTCATTATTTTTTTGATAATTATAGGTTTTTTGGCTATCCATTTGAATTTGGTTTGTTCTTTTAAAGACAAGACAATATTTTTTCCTATTTTTCGAATGATTTTTTTGAGTTCTTTTTTAAAAAAGGAAGACTTTTTTCTAGGACTTCCAAAAGGAACTTCGGTTTCCATTCCAGAAACTGTTAAAAAAAAACAATCATTTTTGTCTTTGATCTTCTCTTTAAGTAGAATTTCTTTTTTTGATTTTCGCCATAGAGTAAGTTGGAAAGGAAACATAATCTTTATTTGCATACCTTCTGTTAACCAATTTATTGGAAATTCCTTTTCTGATAATTGAAGACCCGTAGAGGTGCATTTAATATGCATTTCTCGATTCCAATCTTTCCAATCTTCTGCCCATTCAGGAGTTTGTAATAATAGGATAAGGCCAATATTTTTCACTATTATTAAAGATAAAAATATGATATATTTCCTAATAAAGGCTTGAGCTAGTAACAATAAACTTCTTGTTGTTTGAGCAGATGGAATATTCTCCCAAGCTTCTGCTATTTCTAGAGATTCTTCTATCTTTTTGTTTTTTTCTTCTTCAAGGTATCCCTTTTTGTATTCTTCTTCTTTTCTCGAAAAATTTCTAAAGAGTAAATTCTTCATTTCAGAAGTATAGAAAAAAATGGTTTTTTCTATTCGATCAAAGAAAAGTGGAGAATGCGCGTTGGCTTGAAAAAATGTCAAAGTAATCATTTTACGTCTTTGAGCACGTATAGATCCTTTGATTAGATCATGATTAAAATCGGATTGTGGGAAGTAATCTAGTAATATTATTGCTTCTTCTTGCTCATTCGTTGGAATTGTATTGATAGTATCATTGTAATCGTCATCAGGATCAGTATAAATGATTAGATATTTACTTTGTCTTGATAGAATTCCATAATTTATGCTAGATTCTTCTCCCAAAGGTTCTTCTCGTCTGTAACCATTGTTCAATTTGTACAACCATTTAGGAATTTGTTTACTAATTTCTTCTAGTCCAATAAAATCACTCGTAACTCCATCGAATTCAAGTTTTTCTTGGTTTTTCAATTGTAAATTCAATTTTGTTTGTCTTGTTAATAATTCCTCTTTTCTCAAAATAAAAATAGATATGGGTTCAAATAAAAATTGATTCATTGAGTACAACGAATTACCAATACAATTGAAAAATAATTCAGTATCAAACTCAAGGGAATTCCTTTGATATGTATTTTTTCTTTTTTTAAGATTCAAATCATTCAAATTATTAAAAAGTAGTTGATAAATTTTATTTATTGAATATTTTTCTTTAGTTTTAGTTAGGGTTTTATGTGAATTTATTGTTCCTCTATATGGTCCATGTAAAAAAGGATCGCATGCTTTGGGCAAATATGTATTATTATTATCATTACATAATCTGATCTTTTTATCAATTATATCTAAAAGAGGAAATCCTTTTTCCAGGGCTTTGATTCGAATTAGTAACTCGTTACTTAAATTATATCTTCTTTTTTCATTGTCAGTATAAAAGGAATAATCAGATTCTTCGGAGAATAATTTGTCTGTTAAAAACATATGGAGTTCGATCCTTTCTGAAAAAGTGGCTAAACTAGGTAGATATGTAAAAGACATTTTTGGTTTTCCATCACTTTTTGATGGATAAAAAAAATATTGTGACATTTCATTTCGTATAGCATTTTCCAATGGATCCTTTTTTATTTTTATATAGCGCAATGGGCGATTCCATCGTTGATAATCGAAAAGAAAAGTAATGAAAGGTTTTTCAAACCAGAAGAAAATCTTTTCCTTTTGTTCTTCTTTAACTAATTCCCCATTATATTGATACCCATTAAGATACGAATCTTCGTAAACTGGTCTATCTTTATAGCATGTCCCTTTTGTTTTTTCTTTTTCATTCACTCGGATTTCTTCCCTTTCTTCCGAAAAAAAGGAAGGGTCTTCTTCGGTGGATTCCTCTTTTTCCTGTTGAGTTTCCTGTTGAGTCTCCTCCGTTTCGGAAATGTTTTCTACATTGCTTTCTTCCTCTTCCTCACTTTCTCCTCTTTCTTGCGTTTCTGAATTCAGTTTTGTAGTGAAAATAGGCGACGGCATTCTGCCTAAATTGTAGACACAGGTGATAAATAAGAGAATACTAAAGATTCGAGCCATCCAATTTATCAATTCCGGCACAAGGTATTTATTAGATCGAATCGAAGGATTTTGCCGTATCCAGAATACTACCAATCCAATCCATTTCATGAATAAAATGTGACCAATTAACCAACCAACAAAACTACTTGTTACAAATAATATCTTGTTGTTGCATCGAAACATATAAATGTTGACTAATCTGGCTAACGTGGAACTCGGTAAAATGAAATAGTTCCATAATTGAACAATTAGATTATTCAAGAATACGCATTGAATGCTGAGATTACGCATTGAATTTCTGGTAGTAGATCCATAATCAAAAAAGTTTTTGTGATTGTTCCAGAAGAAATGAAACAAAAGATAAGGTAGAACTAGGGCAGTTATCGTATGAGGTCGACCCAATGCTAGATGCAGAGGCGCATAATAGATCGATATGAACATCATGAGCTGTCCCGTAATAAAACCAGTTGTTGCTGATACCTCTTTCTCGGTTCCTTCTTCCATA